AGCTACTGAATTCGCAAAGACTCCTTCCTCTTTTAAGTTAAGTGAGGAACTCGCCTGAGGGAAAGGGACTGCGACCTTCAACTCCCAAGATATATCATATAATATAGCATGTTGCCCTGAAGAAGGATTGGAGTTATTTTCCTTCGGTCCATAAACGCAAGAATCGCGAGACGGCAGACATCGGCCGATGAGGCTAGTAGGGCCCTAGTCCTGTAACCGGGCAATGATAATTCCTAACTGAGAAGTCACCACGAGCATAACAATCTTATTGGAACTTGAAAGAGAAGTGAATTTGTGAATGCCTAACTGAACGTTCAAGATTGGATTCAGAAGCTGAGGCGACCGGAAGGGAGGCGAGCGAAGTGAGGCGTCCAGAATTTCATAGAGATAAACGGTTCAGCTCCCTTCTAAGCCTTTAGAGGATTAGAGGAATCATCGATGAAAGTGTTACTTACTTACTTACGAAGATCGACTGGATAACCTTCTACTGACAGAGTGGTGGGTGCTACTGTCTTATCTTATCCCTTCTTCTTTTACCCCGCTGGTCATTCAGTTCAGTCAAGTTCATATGCTTTCCAACGTGGGAGTAAAGGGAGTTGGTAGCATTCCCCTGGCTTTCCATTTCCAATAAGTCTGGGATAAACTAGAAGACTAACTCCTTCCCCTCCTAGGGCTTCAGCAAGGTGTCTATTCTGAGGCTTAGGAGAATGAAGCAGCCCCGGCTGTGAGTGAACTCCCCTCTACTTCCAGGCAATAGGACTAAACCTAAAGTATCTTCTCTTCTCCGGTTCTAGCTTACGTTTGAGTTTCCTCTGACTACAAGGTAATTTCTCAGCTGGAGCAGAAGTGGACGAACAACACCTCCTTTCCTTGCATTAGCGCCCGCTTTTCCACATCCACTTCAGGGAGAGAGCAAGTATAAATCATAGCTTTAGGCTTTCGAGCCTTTCTTCCTAGGACAGAAGCCTTTACTTGAACTTGAGCGGTTGTCTGGAACTGATGCTACACCTTGGGGCTGCAGTCCCTTCTTCTTAGCACGGATGTCCCTCTTCAATCCCCTGCTCCTACCATTGAAACAGCTAGGGGCTAGTAAGTCCTGCCAATATCAGGGAAAGAATAGCTCCCGAAGGGCTTCCTTCTTTATCTAAGCGACTAATAGGCTTGGGTGGCTAGGGCACATGCTATCGAGGTTACACGCCTGGTCCCGAAACCACATCTGGCAGATGCGATTCCTGGATGTAGTTGGATGTGATTATCGGTGAAAGCATAGAAGGATCTCCTGTCAATAGTCACAGGGAATTACACTATAGCTTTAGGACCTGACCTGTAATAGGTGGTGTAAATGTCCTTATTTATTATAGGATGAAGATGATTCACTCACCAAGAAGACCGTCTACTCGAGCAGTAAGAGTTGATTCAATTGCCAACAGAAGACCGTCTGCGACAACAAGACCATCAGCAGCAGATGATTGAACAGCGGATGCGTTGAGGAGATCAGCCCTAATTGAAGACCCGATACTCTCAACCAAGAACTTCTATATATAACACCAACCGCGGAACAGGAGCATGCGTTACACACGTCGTCAGCTAGCGGACGCAAGCAGAGTGGGACCTTCTCCGATAGTCTCTTTCATCATAATATTGAAAGCTTCCCCGCCCGATGCTTTGTTAATGTCAGAGTTGATATCAAGATGAAAGGGAAAGACAATAAGAAAGATTCAAGATAAAGACTAGAAGAAGGGGTTTTCTTAGAAGAATTCCCACTTGGACTGGTAGTGAGAACCCGATCTCCAGAAGCTAATTGGCAAGGTTCGACTTGACCGGAGCGGATCGCAACTCAAGCACAACTAGAGTTCACTCACCCACGTGCCCAATACTTGATGTGATGACTCTAGCCCCATGTCGGCTTCATTGACGAGTCATGATGCTGCGATATAGGATCAAAATCGACTTTCATTTCACTTAACTCATCAAAGCAAGGAGTGGCTACTAGATAGACAATTAGTTCCGAGACTAAGAGATTGGGCTATCGGCCGGTATCAGTTGAAGTCAACAAAGAAGGAAAGCCTTCCCCCAATCCAACATTTTCAGGTGAAAAGAAGATAGATGACTGAGAGTCACGGGATTTTGAAAGCGCCGCATCTAGCTCAGCAGCTTCTTCAAAAGAGATGACGGATACAGAGCGGTTACCACTTGTAGGCTCATTCACGAACTAGGCCATGAGTTTGCTTTAACGAGTGCACGAGCAGAAGCGGAGACAGAGTCGTCCCCCGATCTGAGATATTAGCGAGATTAGCTACACGCCACTTAACCTAAAGAAAGGTCGACCTGAGAAAGCCCTTTTTAAGCTGATAGGAGAACTTCACTTACTCAAGAAATTGAGTAGCGAGAATCTTTCCTCAGAGGCACGGAAAGGGTCCAAGCCATAGGAAAGACAGCAACTTGAGTGCGGAGAAGGGGAAAGGGCGCTCGAAGCAAAAGGAAAGAAAAGCACACCATATAGGTCAGCGGCATCAGCAGTTGAAGAAGTTGACGGCCGGATTCAAGCAAAAATGGGATAACCTGAGAAGGAGAGGTCTCCTTTCTATATGAAAGACGAAGATCTGGCTTTGAAGCCTCCTTGAGTCCGGCTTAGCTTCAGGTACGAGTCAAGAACAGAAGAAGGGGATCGCCACAATCAAGAAGCAAGCTAAAAGCTGTTGTTTAGATGACTTTATGTTATGAAACAACCCAGAAAAAAAGTAATGATTGGAGTAGCCCGCCCAGTAGAGGCTTTCTTAGCGAAAAAAGTATATTCATGGATGGATTAGGGGAAAGAGTCTTCACCTTACTTTCAAGTGTCAATCATTTTTATTGAACTTTCTTTCAGGCTAGCTCTGGGCAGGGCGCATACACACGAACTTTGAGTCGGATCCGAGCTCCAGTAGACAGCGAGACAGCCATTGTGGTAAACGGGGGCAAAGCAAGGGAAAGAGAGGTGAGTGACGCCAAGGGGAATTCCAGCACGAAAGCAAGTGTTGTTATCACACGTCCGTCCTGTCTGATTGATTCACCTTCGATTATTCAATCAAGGAAGCAGAGTCAACGGCCTTTGAAGAAAGATGACTTCTATTTTAAGATGATGACTTCTATTTTAAGATATTGAGTTGGACAGTCAAAAAGCCCAAAGGCCAAAAATAAGAGCAAAAACAGAGGAGATGTCTTCCTCATAGGCCATTGACTATCTATCCCCGGAGTCTTTCTCTCCGTCAAAGGGACTCTCTCTTTCTTGAACAAGCACGGCGCTATCAGGACAAAATCCTAGCAGAAGCAGAAAAAGAGGAAGAGAAAGAGGAGCGAACAGCCACTATCACATCGTTAGATGAGCTTCAGTTGCGCCCCTTTGTGAACGAGGGGATCGAAAGGCCAGCCAAAGGAAGTACGGCTGAGTTTCAAGACTACGAGACTAAGAGTTGGGACTAGCCGCATGTCATCTTTCTCAGAGTCTGAGCCTGACACCTCTATTATTACATCAAACAACAATTGAATTGGGATCAAAGAATTAAGGGATTGGATTTGTCCCCGTCTGTCTTGTGTTCAACGAAGGAAAGCGCCCTTCCTTCTTCAGCTTGAAAGACATCTCAGGAAAGAGCTACTTCAACTGAAGAAATTTCTTTAGTAGCGAGAACCCTCCCTACTCGAGAATAAGGTCAGGAAGTGAAGCGTTTTTTCAGTTTTTCTTTCAAAATCTAGTAAGTGTTATGCGGGGGTGGGGATTCAGACCGATGAGGGACGTAGGAATTGCCCTTAACTGTCCGGAAGGCTGAAATAGCTTTCTCGGGAGCCTCTGGGAGGTCGGGGTATTCAATCCCATGATACTCAAGGAGCAGGCGTCGTATCCCAGGGGTTCTACTAATACATCGTATAGCGGGTCCAGGCTTGAAGTTATACCAAAAATGGAATGGGACAGTCATTCGAAAATGATAAAAGAAAAGAAGGGTGTCAAGACATCTATATGACCAAGATGGCCATCTCACGAATTGGATTCGAACCAATATCAAGCTACTTTCCTTTAGTAGATCTGTCATCCCCCTCATTATAGTCCTCCTAGAATCAATAGCATTTCGTCGGAATACATCCTGTCTTTTCACCTTAGTAGTCCTATGCATAGTCAGTACTATAGCCCCAATCATGGCTACTAATAAAATCAGACTAGGAACCAAAAACCAGACGGAATAGTAGGTATAAAGTAAATTGCCCAATGTTTCCAAATTAGTCCAACTTCGTACCTTTCCGGCATAAACCATATATCTCAGAGAGGTCGTATTTCTTTGGGTTGGTAGTAATGGAATGCTTTCATTATCTAAAATGAAGAACATTTCCCACCAAAAGATCAGTCCAATAATACCACTCACTGGTAAATAGCGCAATACTTCTTCGTGAATCTCCGCTATTTGAATATGGAACATCATAACAACGAATAGGAATGAAACAGCTATAGCTCCTATATGAACTACTGGGAAGATCATAGCGAAAAAGTCGAGACCTAACAAAAGAAGTAAACCTGAAGTGTTGCGAAAGACTGGGATGGGAAACAAAACGGAATGTACCGGATTTTTAGCACGTACAACCATCAAACCAGAGACCAAAGCAAGGCTCGACAAAACAGAAAGTATCATAGTACGTCGTCCTTCCCTGTTCTAGTGCTTGCATACCCATAAGGATACACTTATATACCCGAATTTCGCCGGATTGTAGGAATGATAACTGATCATTTGATCAGAAAACTAAGGGAGCCTGGGCATAAAGAAACTGGAAAAAGGTTTCTAAGCAAAGTTGCTGAGTATAGGTCTCGTGTGCTTGCTATAGAAAGTACATATACGAGTCACGAGTAAGAGGAAGTGGTAACGGTCGATGGATGTTCATATTTGAGTATTTGCTGACGGAATGCCTCACATCAAGGTGACAGGATTCGAACCTATGGCCCTCTGTACCCAAAACAGATGCGCTGACCAGACTGCGCTACACCTCGTCTCACCACCCCGGAGCATATAGATCCACCCGATCGATGAACACTCAAACCGAACTCACCCATCCTTTTGGGCACAGGGACGCGAGAACCTAAGAAACAGCTTTTTTTCTTTTTTTTTTTTCTTTTCTTTTTCTTTTTTTCCATTTTGATAGATTTTATATATTTTCTATTTTATATATCTATTTTGAATATGCCTCCAGCAAGATAGGGCGACGCAAAAAAGCCGTATAGTGCAGGAGCGCTCACATTTTTTGGCTTACTCTTGCACTTGAATTTCAAAATCCGGCCTTTGGACCCTTGGCCCGCTTAGAAGTGGATTCGAACCACTGACACAAGGATTTTCAGTCCTTTGCTCTAACCAGCTGAGCTACCTGAACCACTTTCCTAAAAGATGTTTTCTTCATCGAATAGCGCCCTACCTTACCACTTGACTAGTAAAAAGCCCTTGTACTAAAAATAGAATAATAATGAATAATAAGAAAGAATAGAATCTATATATAGGCCTTTTTCGCTTCTTCGTCAAGCTTTCGAGCAGCTCTTTCAACTGCCGCCTAATCCCCCTCAAGAACCGAGAGCCGCCCAGCCCCTGGACAGCCGGAGGGAGCTTGCTTATAGAAAGAAGATAGGCCGATCAAACAAAAAGAACGCGCAAAGGTCTCTCCGCTCCTAGTCACTAAGTAGTGCTATTCTGGGGGGCTGGACTCCACCAAGAGGTTCTTTCTCTCACGTCATTTCGCCCGCCCGTTTCACTTCTGTTCCGGAGGAAATGGGATTTGAACCCATGATACAATCTTCTTGTATGTCGATTTAGCAAACCAATGCCTTAAGCCACTCAGCCATACCTTCAAGTTGTTGATCGGAATGGAATTTGATGTGCCGGGTTTGGTTGGTTGCCCGAAGGGCTATCTGATCCGATCAACTGCGTAAGCCGTAGCGCGCTAGCGCGCGTACTATTCCGGGGACTCTATCCAGATCTATGGATCTCCCCAGCATCCAAGCGAGACTCCATCAAAATCTGCCACTCGTTGGGCGACGCCTTCTTTTCTACGAACACCCCACCACTGAATGATGAACTTTGCCAGTTTTCGCCTCCGACCCGAGAACACAGGGTCAAGCCAAGCCCTTACCCGCCTGAATGGAATTCATATCTCCTTCGTCTGGTCGAGAAGGGAGAAAGCCCGTGGAACTGGACTGTGACTCTTCTATTACATTATGGAGAAGTCCATTCTCGTCATGGTCGATCCACGTCCTACCCTAGTGCCCGGAGAACCAGGCTTGCTTAGCTTACAAAGCTAGCTTACTAACGCGAATCATTTTTTATTGATTGCACGAGCTAGCCAGCAAGCCAGCAAAGCCCCCGAAAACAAGATTTACGCAGAAAGGTAGCGAACTCTTTTTGCTCAATAGCTAAATAAAGATAAACCAAACTACCCGAAGAGGAATGAAAGCTTCAAATCGAGTTCTCTCTAGTAAAGAAGTGGATTTCCTTATTAAATAAGGAAAGGCAATAATAAGAAAAAAGTACAGAGGTCTTGCGAGGCGGTCATTGGGATCGAATCTTCCTGGCAGCGGGCGAGAAGACCTCAGTTGGAGACGGGGCGGCTTTCTCTATTTCACGAAGATGTCATTTTCAAGATAGGATTTTTGGTTGTAAATCAATGTGAGTAGCCCTACTTTCCCCACTTTCAGCTATCCTTTTTTGTTTTTTTCTGCCTTCCACTTTCGAGAGCTAGACCAGACTTCCTTATCTGGCTTCCAGTCTACTAAGGACAGCTGGCTCAGACACTGGCTTTGAGTTCGGACTTCCTTCTTTCTATGACCAGATCAGGAGCTGCATGATCCGATGAGCTATCAGCTGAGAGACTGGCTTCTCGGTTGTTAGTAACGACTCAGACAGAGCAGCTTACCTTGCTATGGTGAGTTATAGAATCAATTGAGCGAAGCTACCTACTTAGCTGATCTAGTTAGAGGACTTCTTTAAAGAAGGGCTTTAATCCACAGAATTGAGTTTCCATTAGAATGGTGAAAATGCTAATGGTGAGATTGGTTACAGGAGCTAGTTTTAAAAGAATCAATCAATCAAGCTTGGACCCGTGCAATTTATAGGCCTCCCTCAAAAGAACCAGTCCAGACAATCATCTGACTCCCCGGAATGAAAGCTTCTTTTACTATTGCTTCTGAGTTCGTATCGCTACAATAGAAGAGGAAATTTCATTGATTCATAAACTCGTATGTAGTCACTGAACGGCACCGCTCGATTCTACTGCCTAAGATGTCCCTCCCGGTACCTGCTTGAGTTAGCGTAAGCGGCTCGTAAGACCAAGGAGTTAGCCACCTTCCGGGTGAGAGGAAAACTAGACCCGGCTAAACGGCGTTGGGAGAAAGAAAGGGATAGAGCTCTGAAATAGTTAACTCAGAGCTGGGGTGGGAACCCAATCGATGTGTCACAAGAAGGCAGTGATGAAGTTGGTGATTGTCGCCTGTTAGTGTTAGAGATTCAGATAGAGGAATGCAAACTAGCAAACTGCTCTATCAGCGGAAAGAGAGAGAGAGCCAATACATGACAGGGGGGAGAGGTTAAGCAGGTTTCTTAGACGGAAGGTTCTTAGTCTAATCGGAAACAGAACCCGTCTGTAACCACAATGACTATATGCTTAACACACCTTCAGATCGAAGAAGGACTTTTTGGAATGGGAATGGATGAAGCGGGGTGGAGGAATGGTCAACTCATCAGGCTCATGATCTGAAGACTACAGGTTCGAATCCTGTCCCCGCCTAATCACTTGAGATCTTTTTGGGGTGGTAAAAGTTGTGTTGCCAGCTAGCGAATGTATGATTCCTAGTTCGATCCAAAGGGTATAAATTCCTTACTCTATCAAGTAAGCAGCTTCGCCCCTTAGTCTCACTATGTTCAACTAAGCCACTTCGTACCTTAGAAAGGACTGGGAGCTCTAGCTCATTTCTATTTCCAGGGGACTATATCGAGAAAGATAAAGGAGTAGCGCAAGCTAGACGAGCAGAGAGAAGGTCTGTAGAGGGAGTTTGAGTCCTGATACTACGCTAATTCTTTGAATTCTATTAGTTTACTCAAGAATTGCTCAATGAATCTGTTGATTTGAAATCAAAGGATGGTCTACGATCAGCAGAAGAGTCGAAGAGAGGGTTTCTATTTCTATATCCCCACAGGACTCTGTTTAGACGCTCTCTTTTCATCCCTATAGGGATTGATTGAAAACTATCCTTAGATTAGCGCTTGTGCTATTCCTTTAGTCCACACCTCTGCTCTGGGGACTACTTTCAAAGAAAAGGGCTATTCTAAAGAAGGAAAGAAAGCCACGAGAGCCGCTTGTCCAGCCAGTTAGCAGCTAAGGAGCTACTCTAGAGTTCCTTCCAGTCGGGAAAGAGTTAGCTTAAGCTTAAGACCGGTCAAGTCAAGTAAAGGGTAGGGCAGATGTAGTCGATACAGGTTTACGCGAGACGGATTTAGTCGATGTCGATACGGATTGAGCGCTGCTTTCCCGCTTGTAGACACTGCTGTAGTCTTTGGTGATTCGTCACTACGAAAGAAACTGGCTTTTGCCTCTTCCATACTGGGCTGGGGTATTTTCTCGCTTTATGGCTTCTCTTCTAATTTAAGCACATCGATGAAGGAAGAGAGGCCATAAGCGGCTATTGGATAGAGAGCTTTTAGAACACTGTAGATCCGTCGATACTGCTTTTTACGCTGCCTTCTCGCTTGCCTGCATAGGACGACAGCTTCCGGCTATCAATGAGTCAAAGCCCGAGGGTCTTAGAGAAAGACCAATAGAATGAGTTTTGTGACACTGAATTACGCCTTCTTTTCAAGCCTTTCTCTTTCAAAGAAGGCGCAGCCAGTGAGCTAGGGTTCTGTATCAGTCTCCATCCTTGTTTTTCTAATAAGGCCAGATTTCAATAAGATCTATTTATAAACCAACCCCTTCCCTTTTTATAAATAAGCACATATGATCCCAGCTCTTCCAATCAATTTGCTTTTCATTCCCAGTCTGTCTCCATCAAGAATTCCTAAGGAGATTCTATTTATTAGTTCTTTACTTTCTTTACTCACATAATCCTTCTGGAGTTTCTGTCGAAGCACCTTCCTTTTATTCTAGAAAGGGAGGGTCTACGCCTTCCTTTTATAATCTCTCTTTTCTTCTATCTGATCTTCTTTCAAATCATTTCATGATTCCTTTACTATAGATTTACGTCCTTGCTTAGCCGAGCAGGTTCGAAGACCACTAGGGATTCGTTGAACATCGTTCAACTCATTTCGTTAGCTTTGGATAGTACGTAAATCCTCATTCATCATTATCAAATAAATAGGATGGAATTTCCCGGTCGCATTCGATCTAGAGAAAGTCTTTGCCTAGCTAGTAAGAGGATAAGGAAAAGTGCTAAGCCTAAGCTGGTGGAGCATTGCTTTGAAGGCGATCTACAGGGGCCTTATTTATTTAATTTAATCTTTTTTACTCTTTTACTATGAAAAGGGGTAGGTGTTCTAGACGCACTATGAGAGGAAGGGGCCAGTCCTGTAAAGAATGACTCGTGGAACTCCTACCATATATACTGAAGAGGGCACACTTCGGGAAACATGGCTTTGATCGTAACAAGGTAGCCTTCCCTTAGGCTGGATCGAATAGAGTAGCGGCTTTCAATAGATAGGAAGACTATCATCGTTATATGACTAATATTCTAACAAAGATAGAAGATGAAGGTAGAATGTATTGAGTTTTATCCTTGTGCTGTCTTATAGGTTGATAAGGATATTATCAAAGCTGAATCAATAAATTATGTATATAAAGAAGATCTTAAGAGAAGGAAAGGTACGAAGCGACTCGACTGAAAGGAAAGGTACGAAGTGGCTCGACCATAAGGGAGAGGCATGTCAGAAAGCTATGATTTTATTCTTCACTGTGAAAAGAATTGCGAGTGGACAGGTTGCTATTGCACGTCCCGCGAAAGCCGGTAACTATCTCGTATAGTATTTTCATAGTTTTGAAAAGAGAATTGAAATAAGTCTCTTTTTTCCCCAATCCAACTTTTTTGGATCGAAGAAAGGCAGCCCAGAATCGACAGAGAAGATTTCCCTTTCACTACTGACTAGAGTAGACTTGAGGACTTCCTTAACAGAGAACACTGAACCGAACTTGAGGCTCTTCAAGACCTCGTCTCCAGAGTCTACGTAACCCTAGCGGTAGGAAAAGACAAGAGCGAAAAGGACGATAGAGCACCTTTCCTGCCAAGCACCCATAGTGTCAAAGATCTGGGCGCATTTTATCGGCCTTTGACTTCCTTCTTCCTACTGATGCCCTAGCCTACCAGTGATAACTACTAGGCAGGAAGCCTTCGGTACATGGGGTTCCCCTTTCTTTAGACGTCCATCAAAAAAATGTTCAAAGATGAGAGGCTACTACTCGACTCGGTATATTCATACTGTTCTGCCCAAGCTTTGAACTTACTGTATGTATTTTGATTGAACCATCCCAGGGGGTAGGAGACAACCCTCCCTGCCGACCCGTAAGGCCGATCTATGAGGGCAGGTCAATTCCATCTCTATCCCAGGTAAAGTCGTATCGAAAGGGACCGGAATTTTCCTTGAAGGTAAAAGCTCTCACTTTCTAACAATATAAATAGGAGAAAGGAGTGTAAGGATTGGTAAGCTTTGCCGGAAAGAAGCTACTCGACTCAAAGACGAGAGGAAGCGAGTGAAAAGGGGGGAGGAAGATGACTATCTAAAGCCGATAGTCCAGTAGGTCCTTGTAAGGCGAGTGGAAGGAAGTGACTCGACCGATAGGTTGAGGAAGTCGGGCAGGTCTGGAGGTAGTGCCTCCTAAGAGATATGATAACTGCACCATTCAAGATAAATGCTTGCATCCGGAGATAGATGGGCGAAAGATGGACGAAAGCCCTTGTGGAACTGATTCTTATCTGGTTGTTCAAAGCCTGCCTACTTTTGATGACATGAGATTCAAGACCCCCCTTAAATAAAGTAAAGGCAGCTGATCCCGATTTCCTTGATCCTTCATCTGGCTGGGCTGTCGATAGAGTAAGCTGGATGTGCTAGTCGATCTTGTAACCCACGAAAGCTCAAGAAAGAGAATGTCCTCTCAAGGCCGGTCTTTCAACCGCCTCCTTGAAAAATAACCTGACATTCCTCTAGTGAATCTGTCGCGGGGTAGGGAGGTCCCTCTCTAGTTCAGAACCTTTCTTCCAAAGCCTCCCCCGATTCTACTTTTGGCAGGCCATGGTGCGGGTAAAAGCTTGTGGATTTTCTCCTGCTTATTCATTAGGGCGAGTGGATGTCAAGGGAGGGGATCATAGTCTTTCAACTCATCTGGAATATCACGGAGCAGCTTCGTGTCCCTGTTCCGGTCCCCGATGCAGCCCCGTCATCAGTAGCTAAAACCAAGGCCCCCATAAGGCCCCGGAAGTTGTATCTTATTGAGTGGACTTATCAGCATCACGCTGAAAAAAGTGTCCAACTCTGCGCGTGACTCGCATTGGCAACTTTATCCCACCCTACATCAGCCGGTGTGTGTGAGCTTCGTTCCTTATAGCTATAGCTCTACACCGCCGCCGGCCACTTTCGTTCCTCTACCGTATCCATTGATGGGATTTCTTCTCGACTGGCGTATTGCGCACTCGGGCCAATCTACTCCACGCTAATAATGGTCTTTTGGATTTAATATCCTACAAAAATGGAAAGTGGTTGGCCGTTCGATCGAGTCCATCCCTTGAAGTCGTACCCTCCCAGGATGCATGAGTCTTCCGCCGATTGACAGAAATGCCGATTAAGCAATTCCTCTCATCCCGATAAAGGGAGTCACCCGTGATTCGATAGTTCCATTTTCCGCTGATGCAGGCCGATTGGGATCCCAGCAGTCAAACCACTGTCTTCGTTCCTCACCCTCCTTCCAATCAAATCTATTCTAAGGTGCCCGGAGGCAGGGGAAACAAAGGAGGGATTGATCGACCAACTTGAACAGATCCATAACCTGGTTCCATCTGTCCTGAATGAGGGAATTCAGGCGGGTATAGTCGAACTGGTTGATTCTAAGGTGGGTGATAAGCAGCTGTATCCGTATCAAGCCTACCATCTCTTCTCACGAAAGTCTTTCCATCCCGTCTCCGTTTGAAATATCTGTGGCCCTGCTTCAAAGTCCATCTACACACTCCAGCTGCCTCCTTTTGAGCTAGTCAAGCAGGCGTTGAACACGGACTGAGACTCTCCCGCCCCCTCGACAGCAATTCCTGCACTTGACGTCGGATCTCCTCATTCCCAAATGGGGATAAGCGAGAAGCCGCTTTGCAGGGTAGACTCACTCCTACCTGCAACTCAATCTGCTTCTATATCCTCCTCTTATCTTAGGGGGTAATCAAGCCGGAAGAGTGTTGCAGAAAGATCTGCACTTCCCTTTTACAACATAGGAGGGAGGCGCCTCCTTCCTAAAAAGAAAATTGATTCGAG